ACTAGTTCCATAGGAAGAATTCCTTTCCCATTTAATATTTCTCAACAAAAACTTCTCTCATTCATCAGCTACCCCGCGGATCTATTCCAAATTTATGAATCGTCCCATGGATTTTGATATTTCGATTGTATGGCGTGGTGTATACACGTTATGCAAACAGAAGGTATGGTTACTCTACTCTATTTTTTCATGGAATGATTATTCCATTCTTTTTTCTCTTTGGATCATAACCAAATCAAAACTTCTCGAGTTATCAGAATCTGTAGTAAAAAAAGTCCTTGGTTATTTAACTTAGATGAAATAGTAATAGTTCCGCTCATTGGTATACTACAAAAATGGGAATGAAATCAATCTGATTCCAATATCTCATATCTTTCCAAACAAAAGGGGACAATTTAAGTGGAAAGCCCATATCTATTTAATATCTATTTATTAGAATAAAATTAGTCTGTTTTTATGTTATTTCGTACTGTATAATTCCTTTGCTTTGTTTGTGGGATCATTTTCCCCGAGGGGTAATGAAAAGAATTCTAGAATGGATTGCTAATTATGCCTAGATCTCATATAAATGGAAATTTTATTGATAAGACCTCTTCAATTGTAGCCAATATCTTATTACGAATAATTCCGACAACTTCAGGAGAAAAAAAGGCATTTACCTATTACAGAGATGGTGCGATTTGATTCTTTTTTCTTGTTTTTTTTAGCCCTCACCTCAGTCTTACGAGAAAGAGACGCGGTTCGGTATAGAAAGAACGAAATTCTTGAAATAAACCTACGCTCGGTGAAGGTGAAGTTTGGAGATAGAACAATTCCTTCTATCGTGTATCCTCGATTGATGCAGCCTCAGATGTTTCAATTGTTGATTTGAGTATTGAGCGAAAGGTTACACCTATGGGTTCTGTATTGCGGGTCAATCCTACACTACATTAGTACCAATAGACGGCATAAGGGAAAAAGCACTACACCTAGGAATCAACAACACAAAAACTTTGTTATAAATTCCCCCTTTCCTTATCGGTATCGGGACTAACAAGAATGGTTGGGACAACAAACATCCATCTCGTTTGTACTTTGGATACCCGTATAACCATCAAAGATCGTTGAAGTGACTAATTCCTGGAAATAGAAGGCGTTGAGAACAAAGAAATTGTTGGAGTTACCATTTATATCTAACACTAATATGATTGGTGTTAAGAAAAAACCTCTTGCGGGAAGGCTGGCTAGAGATTTCTTGTAAAAATACTAGTTCCTTTCAGTTCATAATGAGATGAGAATAGTTCAATTTTTATTCTATGGATTATTCCCCTTAGTACTATGCGCAGAAGGGAGGAGCCGTATGAGATGAAAATCTCATGTACGGTTCTGGAACGGAGATTTTTTGAATAGAATGAACGACCGTAACGGATGTTGGCTCAATCCGAAGGAAATTATGCGGAAGCTTTACAGAATTATTATGAAGCTACGCGACCAGAAATTGATCCCTATGATCGAAGTTATATACTCTATAACATAGGCCTTATACACACAAGCAATGGAGAGCATACAAAGGCTTTGGAATATTATTTCCGGGCACTAGAACGAAACCCATTCTTACCACAAGCTTTTAATAATATGGCCGTGATCTGTCATTACGTGCGACTATCTCCACTATAGAAATAAGGAAAAAAAGCAAAGATCAAATTGGCTAGTAAATACTAGAAAAAATAGGCTTTCTACATAATGCATCGTCCAAAGCAACGATTTTTATCAGCTGTAGCAAGGAAAGAGACTTCACGAGAACCAAAATAGGAAGAAAAAAAAAATGAGTGCAGCCTATATACTATATTCTATGGATAAAGGATCAAATTGATAGAGAAAGCACCGTAAAGATCAATTAGCGAGCTATTGAGTCGATACAGTTAAGAACTGCTTACTTATGTCATGATATGGGACAAAAGTTAGGAATCAACTTATGTAATAGAGTCGATCCACTAAGGTATTGAGCAGCGGTGTAGCATCAGATCCCAAAGATAGTAAGTTCTTTTTTCTTATGGAAAAAAGTCTTTTTCAAAGATTCTATATGAATTCCATATATGAAACCGAGATAGTTACCTTTCAGAAAATTCTAACGATATTGTGGGGATACCTATGCTTCATTCTTCTGAAGGTGGGAGAAAAGATCAAACTGATTCTGATTATTGATCAAAATTAGGGTTTGAAACTTATGTAATTAACTTCTTCTGGTTAACCCAAGAAAAAATGGGATAGGTTTATGAGAAATCTAATTCAGTTAGCATAGGGTAGATTAAGATAGGACACAAAAAGAATCGATTTTTGAGCCGTATGAGATAGGAAACTCTCAAGTACGGTTCTAAGGGAAGGAACCACCTATTCCGACCGGGGAGAACAGGCCATTCTACAGGGTGATTCTGAAATTGCGGAAGCTTGGTCCGATCAAGCTGCTGAGTATTGGAAACAAGCTATAGCGCTTACTCCAGGTAATTATATTGAAGCACAT